CCAGTAGTAATTCTAGGTACTATTGCATGTAACGTAGGCTTAGCGGTTCTAGAACCATCAATGATTGGTGAACCCGCGGACCCATTTGCAACTCCTTTAGAAATATTACCTGAATGGTACTTCTTTCCCGTATTTCAAATACTCCGCACAGTACCAAATAAGTTATTGGGTGTTCTTTTAATGGTTTCAGTACCAACGGGATTATTGACAGTACCTTTTTTGGAAAATGTCAATAAATTCCAAAATCCATTTCGTCGTCCAGTAGCTACAACAGTCTTTTTGATCGGTACCGCAGTAGCTCTTTGGTTAGGTATTGGAGCAACATTACCTATTGATAAATCCCTAACTTTAGGGCTTTTTTAAATTGAAAAAGCGATTCAACCGCGAAATATCATGACGTAAGTATCTAGGGAATAGTCGCTTCCAGGTGAATCTTCCCTAGATACATTAATTTTATTATACTCGCTTCCGAGTACGGATTGTGCTCAAGATGAAAAATGAAAAAAAAAAATTTTCTTCTTTTTTTTTTTTAGATTAGAAAGATAAAAAGAAGAAAATTCTATTACAATACAATCGATTTAAGATGAAAACTTATTTTTATTTTTAGGCAAATCAATTGCGAAACGCTTCTGTAGGGTGTCCAATATCTGTTTTACATCTTCCATATGAAAATATTCAATTCTCATAAGGTCTTCTTGACTATTGCTCAAAAGGTCCAATAAGGTATGTATATTGGACCTTTTGAGACAATTATAGGTTCTGGAAGGCAATTCTAATTGGTCAATAAAAATCCATTGCAATGGATTTTCTTTTTGGTTTTTCTTTAGATTAGTTAATATATCTTGAAAGGGAAAAGGGGGTAGAGTAAACCTATTTTTATTTTCTTTGAAGTTAATGTACTCTTCCTCTGCATGTAAAAAAGGAATAAATAAATCAATCAAATTACGAGAAGCTTCATAAAGTGCTTCCTTAGGAGTTAAACTTCCATTCGTCCATATTTCTAGAAAAAGTATCTCTTGTTTTTCATTCCCATTCTTATAAGAATGAATACTATGATTTGCATTTCGAACTGGCATGGATACAGCATCTATAGGATAACTTCCATCTTGAGATTGAGAGTGATTTGTGGCTTTCATACGATATCCACGATCTCTCATGATTTGTAATCCAATACACAAATCAATCGGTTCTGTCAGGTTAGCTATATGCTGTGTCGTGTCAATTATTTCCACAGAAGGTGGCACGACGATATCCTGAGCGGTTACATATCTAGGACCCCTTACGCAAATGGATGCGTCTCTAACTCCATAGAGATTACTTCTCAATACAATTTCTTTCAAATTTATGAAAATTTCATGTACTGATTCTTCAATACCTACTATCGTAGAATATTCATGCGGTACCCTCTCCGATTTTGCGCGTATAATACATGTTCCTTCTATTTCTCCAAGTAAAGCCCTTCGCATGGCAATACCTATGGTATCAGCTTGACCTTTCATAAGCGGGGACAGAATGAAACGCCCATAACAAAGACGCTTACTCTCTACTCTTGATTCAACACACTTCCACTGTAGTGTTCGAGTGGATCCTGCTACTTCCTCTCGAACCATACTAATATTATTATTTGATCAGATCATTGAATCATTTATTTCTCTTGAAATCCCTTTAAGTCTTATTTTTACACACGCCTTTTTTTAGGAGGTCGACATCCATTATGTGAGATAGGTGTTACATCACGTACGAAACTTAATAATATACCACTTCTACGAATGGCCCGTAATGCGGCATCTCTTCCTAGACCTGGGCCTTTTATCATAACTTCTGCTCGTTGCATCCCCTGATCCACAATCGTACGAATAGCATTCGTTGCTGCCGCTTGAGCAGCATAGGGTGTTCCTCGTCTTGTGCCTTTGAATCCAGAAGTACCCGCGGAGGCCCAAGAAACCACCCGACCTCGGACATCTGTAACAGTTACAATGGTATTGTTGAAACTTGCTTGAACATGAATAACCCCTTTTGGTATTCTACGTCCATTCTTACGTGAACCGGTTCTTGGTATAGGTTTTGTCATATTTTATCATTTCATAAATAAATGGGAGTCATAAATATATAGAAAGATACGGAGATATCTATCTCATGTTAAAACGGATTCTTTCTTAAATTTAGAAAGTTCTTTTTTTTTTTATTATTACCCTTGTCTCTGTTTATGTCTTGGATTGGAACAAATCACTATAATCCGCCCACGCCTACGGATCAGTCGACATTTTTCACAAATTTTACGAACAGAAGCCCTTATTTTCATATTTATCAATCCCTGCCTTAATTCTGAGTCTACTCCTTGCAAAAAAATTAGTTTCTTTTTTTTTTTTTTTAACTTCAAATTGTATCCTCACGAAAGGAATGTTTAAAAAATCACCGAATCGTTCGAATCTTTGTTGCGAAGTCTATAAATTAGACTTCCCCTGGGTGAATCATAACAACTTACTTCGATTTTTACTCTACCTAGAATTAGATCTTCATTATCTAAACGGACTCGGAACATGCCGGTGGGAAGTGATTCGGTAATTAAACCTTCATGAATCAATTTTTGTTCTTTCATTCTAGGTAACCCCTTGAAAAGTATCAACTAATAGAGAAAGGGTTATATAACTCACTTTTCCTCTCTATTTCAAAAAAATAAATGGGAAGGAAGGTATAGGTAAAATTAGTATACCGAGGGGTAGGATCACCATATATAACACAAAATTTCTCCCCCAATTCTTTCTATTCGAGCTTCTCGATCTGTCATTATACCTCGAGAAGTAGAAAGAATTACAATTCCCATTCCGCCTAAAATTTTAGGAATTCGTTGAGAGTTGGAATAGATTCGTAGACCGGGTCGGCTAATACGCTTGAAAATAGTTCTATATATTCCTTTTCTAGTACTTCTATGTCGCAGGGTTGAAACCAAGAAATATTTGTTATCTTCCTGATGTTTCCGAACATTTTCAATAAAACCTTCTTGTAGAAGTATTTTACTAATGTTTTGGGCAATATTAGTAGATGTTATTCGAACCGTTCCTTTTTTATCCATGTCAGCATTTCTTATAGAAGTTATTATATCAGCAATAGTATCCTTACCCATGACAAACTATAATTATTTGTATCTCCTAATTTTGATATAATCAACATGTTTTTCTTTCTTTTATTTTTATTTTTTCTATATTATTCAAATTATTCTATTATAAAGTATATGCGTGAGACGCAATTGACTAATTGATCCATTTCAGATACCCTACTATGATCATAGTCTAATCTACTAGTATTTATAATACCTCGGGAGCTAATGAAACTATTTTCGTAAAATTAAACCGTCTCAATTCCCGAGCGATCGCACCAAAAACTCGAGTTCCTTTTGGATTTCCTTCTCGATCAATAACAACTGCGGCATTATCATCATATCGTATTATCATACCGTTATCGCGTTTGAGTTCTTTACAGGTACGTACAATTACAGCCCTAATGACTTCTGATCTTTCTAGGGGCATATTTGGTACTGCTTCTTTGATTACAGCAACAATAACGTCACCAATATGAGCATATCGGCGATTACCAGCCCCTATGATTCGAATACACATCAATTTTCGAGCTCCGCTGTTATCCGCTACATTCAAAAGGGTTTGAGGTTGAATCATATCATTTTTATTTGAATCCGTTATTTCACTGCAAAGGATGAGGGAAAAAAGAAATATTGTCTGTCCAGAAATAAATAAACTTTTTTTCATCCTCAATACTTCTTTTTTCTACATTCCTATCCTGCAATAATGAATTGAGTTCGTATAGGCATCTTGCACGCTGCTATTCTAATAGCAGCTCTGGCTACGGTTTCTGAAACTCCGCCCATTTCATAAAGTATTCGCCCTGGCTTAACAACGGATACCCAATACTCGGGGGATCCCTTCCCCGAACCCATACGTGTTTCTGTAGGTCTTACTGTAACAGGTTTGTCAGGAAATATGCGTATCCATATTTTTCCACCACGACGCACATATCGCGTCATTGCTCTTCGTCCTGCTTCTATTTGTCTAGCCGTGATCCAAGCAGGTTCAAGTGCCTGAAGAGCATATCTGCCGAAACTAATATGATTGCCTCGACAAGATATTCCCTTCATTCTTCCTCTATGTTGTTTACGAAATCTGGTTTTTTTGGGGTTATAGTTGATGGTTTTTTTTAATTCCATCTCTACTGCAGAACCGGACATGAGAGTTTCTTCTCATCCAGCTCCTCGCGAATGAAAATTCTTCAAAAATAGTACGGATAGGCATGTATTTACTAAACTATACACTTAGTAATGGGATTTATTGATATTTAATTTGTTATTCATTAAGCTATATATACAAAATATACAGCCGGAAGTATATCTTTATTTTATGTATATTTATATTAATATTATAAATATAGATCATTTTTTGTTTGAGATAACAAACTCTTATTTTTATACCCATTGAATCGCGCTAAAATGTTGTAACCCCCAAAATGAGGGTTTCGCGGGCGAATATTGACTCTTTCTTGCGTTATTCGTGGGGTCAATCTATGACCCTTCATAATAAATAAATTTGTTCTTGGTTTGTTCCGCCATCCCACCCAATGAATCATTAGGATTCATTTTCAAGAAAATCCTATACACTCACAGGTTCTGTCGTTCCCATAGCTTCTCCATTAATGGTTAGGCCTGAACTCTGCAATGGAGCCCCCCAAAAAATGCGTTCCCGAATCAATCTCCTCAGTTTCTATTAACCCGGGCTCTTTATTATTTATATCAGTATTGATGCTTTGTCACATTGATTTTTATGAGATGATTCAGAAACCATACATGTTGGAATTATATATCATTGATACTTTTTTTTCTTTCTTTCTATCATATTCCATTTATCCACATCCCCTCTCTTTTTTGTGCTTTACAACCTGGAATCGGATTTATATATTTTTTATGGAAAAATCTCAGTTGCTACAACTATATG